GAAAAACAAGGATCTTTTTTTTTGGAATTATTCTATTTTATTTCGTTCCTATTCTCCTTTCTCATAAAAATAAAAAGGGGTTTTAATCAAAATAAAAGATTACTTCGTTCTTGATAGTTATTTACTTAATCGGTGGATAGGAGCATACTCTGGGTCGGAATCGTGGGTAGTACGTCTTGATCATTTCTACTAACTTAAAGTCCCAATTTGAATTCCGTTTATATACAGAAACATCCTCTTGAATAATTTAGAGAATATCCATTAGCAATCCTTTGTGTATTTTGGTCTTTCTAACCATCCACTCAATTTTGTTCAACCTACCGTTTAAACCCGTTTCAAGTGATGATAACTAACCAACCGATCTTGGGGTAAACAGTCTCTACTGCTTATATTTATTTTTGAATTCTTGTACATAGGAAATGAGACTTAATCTTTTTACTGCAAATTTGTAAGCCGTTTTCTTTCACTCATATAACTACCCGCTTTAGTTCATCAACCCAAATGATGACTAAAAAAAATATTTATCTAACCCTCTTCTTCAAAATTAGAAAGATCTTCAAAATTAGAAAGAAAAGAACTAGGAAAAATTTTGTATTTCACCGAATCACACGTAGAGATATTGACAATACACATAAAGTTAATGGTATTTCATAACTAATTGATTGAGCAGCAGCTCGTAGACCACCTAAAAAGGAATATTTATTATTTGATCCATATCCCGACATAAGAAGTCCAACGGGAGCAATGCTTGAAATAGCGATCCATAAAAAAACACCAATACCAAGATCGGCTAGAATAAGGTGGTATCCAAAAGGAATTACTGAATAACTTAGTAAAATGGATATGACTGCGACAGATGGTCCGATACTGAATAAACGACCATCCCCTCTAGATGGAAGAAGGTTCTCTTTGAAAAGTAGTTTTGTACCATCTGCTAGAGCTTGAAGAATTCCTAAGGGGCCGGCGTATTCAGGTCCAATACGTTGTTGTATCCCTGCAGATATTTCTCTTTCTAACCAAACAATTACGAGTACACCTATTGTGATTCCTAATACAAGAGTCAAAATCGGAACAAGTATCCATATAATCCCATAGGCCTCTTTTAAGGATTCCAATCTGGAAAAAGAATTGATAGCTTGTATTTCGGTTGTATCAATTATCATTTTTAACGATCAACTTCTCCCATAATGATATCTATGCTACCTAATATCGTCATAATATCAGCCAATTTCATTCTTTTAACTAACTGAGGAAGAATTTGCAAATTGATAAAACCCGGCGGGCGAATTTTCCATCTCCAAGGAAAAACACTCTGATCTCCTATCAGAAAAATTCCCAATTCTCCTTTTGGGGCTTCGACTCTCACATAAAGTTCCTGTTTCGCCAATTCAAAAGTTGGAGAAGGCTTTTTACTAATAAATCGATATTCAAAATCATTCCATTTGGGATCTTTTACTCTATCAAAACGTCGTATTTCTAAATTCTCATAGGGCCCCCCTGGAATTCCTTCCAAAGCCTGCTGTATAATTTTTATGGATTCTGTCATTTCACCGATTCGTACTAAATAACGAGCTAGTGAATCCCCTTCTTTTTGCCATTGAACTTCCCAATCAAATTCATCGTAACACTCATAATGATCAACTTTACGAAGATCCCATTGGATTCCGGAAGCCCGTAGCATTGGTCCTGATAAACCCCAATTTAGTGCTTCTTCTCCGCCAATAATGCCCACGCCTTCAACTCGTTCTAAAAAAATAGGATTCCGTGTAATAAGCTTTTTATATTCAGCAACCCCCGTTAAAAAGTAATCACAAAAATCCAAACATTTATCTATCCAGCCATAAGGTAGATCAGCAGCTACTCCTCCGATACGAAAATAATTGTGCATCATTCGCATACCTGTAGCAGCTTCGAATAGGTCATATATCAATTCCCTTTCTCGAAAAATATAGAAGAAAGGGGTCTGGGCACCAATATCTGCCATAAAGGGGCCAAGCCATAACAAATGAGAAGCTATACGACTCAACTCCAACATAATGACTCTGATATAACTAGCTCTTTTAGGTACTTGAATATTTCCTAATTGTTCGGGCCCGTTTACAGTTATTGCTTCTGTGAACATAGTAGCTAAATAATCCCAACGTGTTACATAGGGCAAATATTGTACAATTGTTCGATTTTCCGCAATTTTCTCCATACCTCTGTGTAAATAACCCAATATTGGTTCACAGTCAATAACATCTTCACCATCTAGAGTAACGATGAGTCGAAGAACACCATGCATTGATGGGTGGTGAGGACCCATATTGACTATCATAAGGTCTTTTCTTGTAGCTGGTACAGTCATAAGTTTTTTACCCATTCATTCTTCCATGAATTGCTGAAAGTGAAAAGAAGTTTATCCAAATTGAAACGAATAAAAAATAAAATTAAGTACTTAAAACGATTTTCCCAATTAACGAGTTTTTGTCTCTCGAATACTCAACTGACCAATTAATTCTTTATAACGTACTCTATTTTTTTTTGCCAAATAAGCCAACAGCCGTTGACGTTTTCCTAAAATTTTTCGCAAACCTCTCTGAGATAAATAGTCTTTTTTGTGCACTTCCAAATGTGAAGTAAGTCTCCGTATCTTATTGGTAAAACTGAATACTTGAAATTCAACTGCCCCTCTCTTTTCTTCTTCAGAAATAACCGAAATGAATGCATTTTTTACCATAAAAGATTTCCCCTCTTCCACTTTTACAGATATGGATTTTACCGATGAGTAATAATAATGCTAGTAATTTAAATGTGTTATATACAATAAAATGAAAATAATCTGAATTTCTTGATGGACTCCTAATTTTATCAACTCATATTAATTTGAATTCATCCGGGTTTAAATTCAATTTTATTCAGAAAAAGAAAAAAGGGGTTCGTTTTTGCATGGCATAATTTAGACCTAAAATGAAGAAGATTCTGTTAATTGATTTTTAGGTCTAATTGATACCTCAGTGGTTTTAGTCTTCGTATCGTATATTAGAATGGCATGGAAGGCGGGGCATGCGCGAATCTCTTTACTTTCATATACCCACCCTATACGGTATAGCATATATAGGAATAGGAAAAATGGGCTATCAACGACTTTTCAGTCGCGGATACATCTGTATCCTTAACATACTGAAACGACTGCCGTTATTCGTATCAAACCAATAGCGATTCATACAAGCTAAATCTTCTAATCGATAATTTGGCCAAAGAAAAAACTTTAATTTAATTAATTCATTCTTATCTTTATCAAGATGGTTTTCTTTGGCCAAAGATTGACTGCAGTTGTTCTCAGTACAAAATATTGTGTTTTTATTCCTATTCTTTGAATTGAAAGAAATTCGAATTCTCAACTCTCTACGACGTCTATGCGATAAAATATTTTCGGGAACAAGTAAATCAAAATCATTCTTATCAACATAGGTTTGTTCTCGATATCCTTGATTGGTTTGGTGCTTACTCTTATGAACCAATGAAATACCTACGGTTTGATACATAATAAATTGTCCATCATTTTTTACAGACAGACGGGTGGGTTCGATAATCAAGACCCCCCTTTTGATCAATTCTGCAAGACTTAAATTCTTCTGAATCAGCATTATATCCAAACTCATTTCTCTTCTTTGAATCGAGGATATAGTAATTTTTCGTGGATTTATCAGCCTAAGCAGGAGACAATATATTTTGATATTATTGATCATTCTTTGATTCAAAGCATCGCCCCATCTCAATTGAAAAAGTAAATAACGCTTTAGGAAGAAATCGAGTTCTGCTCCTGTATTACTTTTGTATTTTTTATCCCCCCTTCTCCTCGATCTTGCATAAGGATCTTCAATATCTTTTTCGTGGTTTGTTGAAGGAACAGGTCTGGGATTCCCCTGTTTTTGTACATTTGATCTAAGATCTCTTTTGCTTTCGACAGGTTCTTTTTCTTTTTGATTTCTATTTTGATTCTTTATTTTTGAAATACATTCCCCTTTTTGTTTTTGGTTTCCTTCAATGTTTTTAGTTTCACTAACAGCATTCTCATTTCGATTCAAATTTAAAAGAAGTCCTTTACTTGGTATAATCCATGGTTTGATTTTATATAGATTATAAAGTAGCACAAATTCTGGGAAGAACCAAAGTCCCAGAGTCGAGATGGGACGATTTAGTATTTCTTCATTCATTCCCATCCAATCTAAAAAAGCTTTTGGGGGATTTGGTGAATTGATTTTAAGATTTTGCGGAAACGTCAGATAAACAAGGTCTTTTTTATCAATTTTATCAATTATTTGATAATTGTTAGTATCAATCTTAGTATTTTGGTTACTCTTGGTATCGATTTTGGTCCAGGACTCAATAGTGACTTTTTGTCTAAGATCAAAATTGAGAATTTTCGAATCAAAATATTTTCTATCGGGATTTTTTTCCATATATCTAATATCGCCATAATTATTAATAGGGATACTCCCCCATATATCAAAAAAATTGTGTTTATGTGTGTTGGAATTATAAGAAATATCTTCATTCTTATTTACTTGTACTTGAAAGTTCGATCTATAAATAGACGAGTCCCTCTTATTTTTATTTTCATAATTCAAATTAATAGATTTATATGATAAAAGATCATATCTAAAGTTTTTTTGAAAATTCTCTTTTTGTTTTTGATTCAAAAAGTAATATACTTCAGAATCTTTTTGTTTTTTGGACTGAATTTTTTCATATGAATCTTGATTTTTAGCCATACGACGCGGATTCACCCTATTTCTCCACTTTTGTGGTATTAATTCAGACCATCTAATCCGAGATAAATTGTATTGATAATGTCTCTTTAACCAGTTTTTCCATTCATTCATTTCATAACGCGGAAGTTTCTTATGACTTAATTTAGATTTACAATGAATTATTCCTTGTGTTTCAAAAGAATCCTTTATTTCAGTCTTAATAAAAGACATTCCGTGATATTGAAAAACAGATCGTAATTTATACAAGTTACTAACTTGGGTTTGTGATAATTTGTAAAATACATATGCTTGTGACAAATAGGATAAGTCACAAAAACTATGTGAATTTGTCCTATTTCGAATACTATCAATTGACCTTTTTAGGGTTGAAATAGTTGAAATAAAGTGAATTGTATTTTGATTTTTTCTATTAAGCCTTTCTTGATTTGTTTCATTAATGGGCTTAGCCATAATTTTTTTTATCGATTCAAGAAAAAGTTGTGTATTGAGTCTGGGAATATTAATAATAGATAAAAATATATCTATGTATACTCTTTCAACGAAAATTTTTATAAAACAATCTAATTGAGAGATTAATCGGACATTTCTTCTTTTTAATATTTGCCAAATATTTGTTGGCGATTCGAATCTTTTAGCATTATAACTTTTTTTGGTAGGACTAATATATACTCTTGGGGTTATTTTTTTTTTTTCTTTTGTAATTTTTTCTATTTGATTTTGGATTGTGCTTGTTCTATCAGTCAGATCCTTCTCTTTTTTTTCTGTCAGTGAAGAATTTGTCCAATTTGGAGATTGAATTAGACTAAACGATTCATGAATTATTTGATTGCTGATTCTAGAATCTTTTTCGTTTTTCATTTCATTCGATTCAGATACTTTTCTTAAGCTAAATAGTAGAATTGGGTTTAATTTTGAAAGTCCTTTTATTATTCTTTTTAGAAATAAAAAACTTTCGATAACCCATTTTTTGGTTTCTTTTGAAACTAATTTACTTTTGCCTTTTAAAATTAAAACCCGTAGAGCTAATAAATACGCCCTTTTTAATTTTCCAATTTTTGTTTCCAGTTCCTTAAAAACGGGCTCAAAAAAGGAATATCGTTTTCTGGGAGAACCAAAAGGAAGTTCGGTTTCCATTCCCCAAACTGTTAAAAAACAAAAATCATCTTTTTGTTTTTTCTTTTTTATTAGATTTCTATCAGAGAATTGTAGTTTAGATTTGTGCCAAGGTTTCAGACGGAAAGGAAATAGGATTTTTATCTGAATACCGTCTGTCAACCAATTTTTCGGAAATTCCGTTTCTGATAATTGGACACCATTATAGGTACATTTAACATGCATTTCTTGATTCCATTCCTGTATATCCTCAAACCATTCCGGAAATTGCAATAATAGCATACGTCCAATATTTTTGGCTATTATCAATGAAGGCAATATAATATATTTTCTAAGAATAGATTGAGTTAGTAACATGGAGCCCCTTATTACTTGCGCAAATGGAATGGTATCCCATGCTTCCGCTATCTCTATCCGTGTTTGTTCCTTTCTTATGTTCTCCTCTTTTTTGTCCTTTTCTTTTTTTTCTTCTTTTTTTGTTTCTTCGTCTATATACTCCACAATTTCGGATTGTACTCCCTTACCTGTCCAATTTGTAAAAATCACTTTAATGATTTCGGATATATCAAAGGAAAAGCGGGGGGGTCTTTTGATTCTGTCCAAAAAAAGGGGAGAATGCACGTTTGCTTGAAACAGTTCCCAAATTAAAATTTTACGCCTTTGAGCGCGCATAGAACCTTTAATTATTCCTCGCCGGAAGTCCGATTGTTGTGAATAGCGTAGCAAAGCCACTTCGTTCCTTGGATCTGTAGCCTTATTATTAGTATTAGAGTCAGTATTCTCCTTGTTATTGTTAGCAGTAAAAATCACTACACGTTTGGCTTTTCTTGATCGAATTTGATGCTGGACTAGCATGTTTTCTTGATATTCGCCTGATTGTTGTTCTAAATCAGTGATTAATTTGTATGACCATCGGGGCACTTTTTTACTAATTTCTTTTATTCCAATAGATTCTTTAATAGATTCCTTTGGAATTTTTTGATCATTAGTATGGGTTACGACGGAATTGAATAAAAATTTGAAAAATGTTTCTTTCCAAGAACACGGAAAAATGGATTTCGAAAAAGAAAAAGCATTTTTCAAGTTTTTATTCAATTTGAGTTCTCTATCAAATTCACCAGTTAAAGTCTCCATTTCTATTAAAAATTGTTTTTTATCAAAATCAAATGCATCCGTTTTCTGTTCAAATTCTTGGGAATCAGGATCTGGAAAAAGAATAGCGTAAACCCGATTTATATCAAACCTTTTTCTTAAATTTTCTATCGACATTTTATAAGGTGAAACCCTTTTTTTCATTGTTACCCCCCGATAGGCCCCATTTAAGAAAGGATCATACGTTTTAGGAAAATATTCTTTTTTAGTATCATCATTACACAATCGAGTTCTTGTTTCAAGTATATCTAGAAAAAGTGATTCCTTGTCTAGAGCTTCAATTCTGTTTCTAAATTCCTTGTTTATATTATTTCCTTTTATGTTGTTAGGATAAACCCAATGGTTGTCAAATTCATTAGAGGGGGTTTTCTCTATTGTAGACCAAGATATTTTTCTTTTTAACATTTCTCCAAAAATTGACAAACTGGGCGGATAGGTAAAAGAAATTCTTTGTTTTCCATCACTTTGGCATGTGTCA